ATGTTTAAATTAATTTTTAAAAAAATTAATTTTTTTAAATTTGCAATTTAATATTTTAATTAAATTATTAAACAAAAAAAGGTAAAATAATAAAATTACTATTATTTAAGTCGAAATTAAACTTCAAAATAGAATTCTTTTTAAAAAGATTAAAGTAAATTTAAATACTTTAAATAGAATTAGAAATTCTATAATTTAATTTAATCTCTTAATTTAAATAGTATATATATATATATATATATATATAATAAATTTAATTATTATTTTTAATTTCAAAAATTAATGTATTTTTAATACTTATATATATATATATATATATATATAATTAATTGAAACCAAAAAAGAGGTGATTTATTGTTAATAAATTTATTGAATTATTATTTTTCCAATTAAAAGAAATAATTTTATTTAATTTAAAAATTAATTTTTTAATAAAAAAAAGTTAAATAAAAAATATATCACTACTAATAATCAAATCTCTCAACGCCCCCAAAAAAAAATCAATATTTAATTATTAAATTAATTTTTATAATTATAATTCATCATATTATTTAAAAATAATCACTATTAACCAAATCTTTTAATCCTCGAAATAAAAAAAAAAAAAAAAAAATAAAAAATAATTTTTACTTAAATTAGTATATACAATAATAAAACATCAGTATTATAATCAAATAATTACTAATAATCAAATCTCTCAACGCCCAAAATCAAGATTTAATTATTAAATCTTGATTTTGGGCGTTGAGAGATTTGATTATTAGTAATTATTTGATTATAATACTGATGTTTTATTACTGTATATACTAATTTAAGTAAAATTATTTTTTATTTAATTGTAATTATTTAAATTGAGTTAAATTTAAAAAAATTAATATTAGTTTTCATTTATTTTTTAAGTTAATTGTTAATTTATAATTTATTTTATATTTATTTTATATTTATTTTATATTAATTAAAAATAAGAAATAGACTAATTTTATATTTAAGTCGTTAAATTCATAATTTAAAAATAAAAAAAATTTTTTTTTTTCTTTAAAAATTTTAGTTTAAGAAAAATTTTTTTTTTACAAAAAAAAGATATTAAATTTATATAATATATTTTATTTTTAATTTTATTTTGGTTATTAATTAATTTAAATGATTATATATATATAATTTTTTGATTACTTTTATTAATTTTAAATAAATTTTTATAATATTTGTAATATATGAAATTATAAAATTTTAATTATTTAAATTTATAGGAATTATTTTAATATAAAATATTTATGTGCCAGCATTTGCGGTTATACATAATATATAAATTAAAAATTTATAAAATAAATAAATTTTGAATTTTTATTTAAATAATTTAAATTTATTTAAAAATTTTATGATAAAATAAAAATTTTTAATTTTAGATTTAATTTTATATAAAAATATTATTTTTAAAAGTTTTTTATTAAACTAGGATTAGATACCCTATTATAAAAATTAAATTTATTATTTTTGAATTATTAAATTTTTATTGAAAATTAAAAATTATGACGGTATTTTAATCTATTTAGGGGAATTTGATAAATTAAATTGATACTCCACGATAAATTTAACTAAAATTATTTTTATTTATGTATGTTTGTTTATAAAATATTTTATTTAAAATTTAATATTTAAGATTTTTTTAATAAAAAAAATTTCAGATCAATATGTAATTATTATTTTAGATTTATTGAATTACTTTTAATTATATTTTTATAATTTTTTTTTTAATTAATGTAAATTAAAAGGATTTAAAAGTAAAAAATTAAATTATTTTTTTTTAATGTAGTTTTAAAATATGTACAAATTGCCCGTCACTTTTATATAATAAATAAAATAAGTCGTAACAAAGTAAATGTACTGGAAAGTGTATTTAGCTTAAAGGAATTTAGTTAATTTATAATATTTATTTTGCAAATAAAAGTGAAATTATTTTATTTTAATTCTTAATTTATTAAAATTAAAATAAAAATTTTTTTTATTTTATAATTTTTTTATTTAAATTTAATTTAAATATAAATATAATTGTATAAATTTATTTTTTAAAAATTTAATTTATTTATAATTTTTGTATTGAAAAAGAAATTTTATATTTTTAATAAAAATAAATTTAATATTTTTACCTTTTGTATCAGGGTTAATTAAAATTTATAAATATATATATTTTTTTCTCGAAATAAATAGATTTATTTTATTATTTTTATTAATGTAAAATTATTAAATGAAATAGTAAAATTTAGAAGAAAAATTTTTTTCATTATTTATATATCTAGTTATTTTATAAATAAATTTAATTTATTTTATTTTAGTATTTATTTTTTAATTTATTAATTTAATAAATTTAAAATAAAAAAAAATTTTTGGGATTAGCTAAGAATTTATTTTAATATTATTTTAAAATTTAATTTTTAATAATAAAATTAATAATTTTTATTTATTTATAGTATATAATAATTAATAATAAATTAAAATATGATTTTAATAAAAAAATTTATTATTTTATAAAGTAAAAATAATTAATAATTTTTTATTTTTTATAATGATTAAATTAGTAGATAATATAATAATATAATATTTTTTTTTTGTAATTTTTTTTAATGAATTTGGCAATAATTGTTATTCAACTGTTTATTAAAAACATTGTTTATTGAATAGTTAATAGTAAATAATTTCTGCTCAATGATTTATTTAAATAGCTGCAATTTTTGTACTAAGGTAGCATAATCATTTGTCTTTTTAATGAAGTCTAGAATGAAAGAAAATATGAAATAAAAACTTTATAAATTAAAATTAATCGAATTTTAAATTTAAGTTAAAATTCTTAAATTTTTATAAAAGACGAGAAGACCCTATAGAATTTTATATTAATAAAATTTTATTTAATAATAAATTAATTAAAATTTTACATATATTTAATTGGGGAAATTTTTAAATTTAATAAACTTTAAAATTTAATATTTATAAATTTATATATTATAAAAATTATTATTATTAATTTTAAATTAAATTACCTTAGGGATAACAGCGTAATAATTTTGAGATTTTCAAAATTTAAAAATTGATTGCGACCTCGATGTTGAATTAAGATAAATTATTAATAAAGAAATTAATTAATTAAGTCTGTTCGACTTTTAAAATCTTACATGATTTGAGTTTAGATCGGTGTGAGCCAGATCGGATTCTATCTTTATAATTTGAAAAATAATTTTGTACGAAAGGACTTTTTATTTTTAATAATTAATTTTAAATTTTAGAATAAAATTAAATTTACTTTGGCAGATTAGTGTATTAAATTTAGAATTTAAAAATAAATTATTAATTTAAGTAAAAATTTATTTATTATTTGTTATAAATTATTTATTAAGAATTTTATTGATAATATTAATAGTATTAATTTCAGTAGCATTTTTAACTTTGTTAGAGCGAAAAATTTTAGGTTATATTCAAATTCGTAAGGGTCCCAATAAAGTAGGGGTAATAGGAATTTTACAGCCTTTTAGAGATGCTATTAAATTATTTAATAAAGAAATTTCTTTAATTTTAAAATCTAATTATTTTTTTTATTTATTTAGACCTTTATTGAGGATATTTTTAATATTAATATTATGAAGTATAATTCCTTTTATAAATTTTTTATTAATTTTAGAATATAATTTTTTATTAATTTTATGTTTTTTAAGATGTGGGGTTTATCCTTTAATAATTGGAGGTTGATCTTCTAATTCTCTATATTCTTTATTAGGAGGCCTTCGAAGAGTTGCTCAAACTATTTCTTATGAAGTAAGATTAATTTTAGTTATATTAGGATTAGTTTATTTGTATGAATGTATAAATTTTTTAAATTTTATTTATTTTCAAAATTTAATAATTATATTTTTTTTAAATTTACCTATATTTATAGTTTTTTTTGTTTCTTTGTTAGCTGAATTAAATCGAACTCCTTTTGATTTTTCTGAGGGTGAATCTGAATTAGTTTCTGGTTTTAATATTGAATATATGAGGGGTAGATTTGCCTTAATTTTCATTGCTGAGTATGGGATAATTATGTTTATAATATTAATATTAATTATTTTTTTTTTTTCTGTTCAATTTAATTTATTTGTTTTAATTTTATATATATTTTATTTATTTTCAATTATTTGAATTCGTGGAACTTTTCCTCGATTTCGATATGATAATTTAATATATTTAAATTGAATAAGTTATTTACCTTTAATTTTAAATTATTTAATTTTTTTAATTTATTTAAAAAGAATAAATTATTAGAAAATTTTTTTTCTTTCATATGTATTCAAAACATATTGCTTTAATAGCTAAATAATTTAATTTTTTAAGTCAATAAAATTAGAAATTTTAGAAAATAAAATAAAATATATAAAATAAAGAATAGATATAATTTGACCAATAATAACATACGGATCTTCAACAGGTCGGGCTCCAATCCAGGTTAAAATAAAAAAAATTATAATAAAGTTTCAAAATATAAATTGATTAAAATAGTAAAATTTAAATCTTTTATTTTTATAGTTTATTCTAAAAGGTATAGATAGTAAAATTAAAATAGACATTAATAAAGCAATTACTCCTCCTAATTTGTTAGGAATTGATCGTAGGATTGCATAAGCAAATAAAAAATATCATTCTGGTTGAATATGGATTGGAGTAATTATAGGATTTGCTTTGTTATAATTTTCAGGATCTGATAATAAATAAGGTTTAGAAGAACAAATAAAAATTAATAATATTAAAATAAAAATAAAACCTAAAATATCTTTTAAAGAAAAATAGGGATTAAAAGGGATTTTATAGTAATTTCTATTTAGTCCTAAAGGATTAGAAGATCCAGTTTCATGAAGAAATATTAAATGAATGATTACCATTATTAATACAATAAATGGTAGGATGAAATGAAATGAATAAAATCGATTTAATGTAGCGTTATTAATAGAAAATCCCCCTCAAAGTCATATTACAGTGTTTCTTCCAATATAGGGGATAGCTGAAATTAAATTAGTAATTACTGTTGCCCCTCAAAATGATATTTGCCCTCATGGTAGGACATACCCTAAAAATGCAGTTATTATTGTTAATAAAAAAATAATTACTCCTGAAAATCAAGTTTTTGTAAAATTGAATGAATTATAATAAATTCCTCGTCCAATATGAATAAATATAGAAGTAAAAAATAATGATGCTCCGTTTAAATGGATTAATCGAATTAATCATCCGTTATTAATATTTTGTATAATGTGAATAATTCTATTGAATGCTAAATTAATATTCGGACAATAATGAAATGATAGAAATAAGCCTGAAATAATTTGAATTAATAAACATAATCCTAAAATTGACCCTAAATTTCATATGATAGAAATATTTATAGGGGTAGGTAAAATTACAATTATTGAATTAATTATTTTAAAAATTTGATTTGATTTTATTAAAGATTTTTTCATTTATTTTTTTTATTATAAGTTTATTAATTAATTTTTCGTAAAGTATATTTATTTAAAATTAATATTTTTACTAATAAAGTTAAACTTGTTAATAAATAAAAGATTGAAATTAAAATTGAAAAATTTATATTATATATATATATATAAATAATTTTATTGACTTGATTATTTAAATTTATTTCTTCAATATTGTTGTATCAGATAGAAAAATTTTTTATTTTTATAAATATTATTATAATAAATATTAAAAAAATAATAATTTTAAAAAAAAAATTTTTTAAGAAAATTAATTTAATATTTATAATTATGTTATTAATAAATCTAGTGAAGTAAAGAAATAGAATTATTAGTCCTCCAATAATAATTAAAAATCTAATAAATGATCATCATCTTTTTGGGAGATAAATTGATAAATTTATAGTTAATTGAATATTAAATAATATTAAAATTGATCCTAAAATTATTGGGTGAAATGATTTATAATGAGAAGGGATTAAATTAATTAAAAGTAAAATAATTGTTATATTAATAATAAAAAAAATTAAAATATTTATTATTTTTGTCATTATATTCAAAAAATAGTTTAATTTTTAAAATATTAATTTTGGAGATTAATGATAAAATTATTTTTTTTTTGATTTTATAAACTATAAATTTTATTTATAAATTTAATTTACAAAATTAAAATTTTATTTAAATTAAGTTTATAAAAATTTATTAATTTATATAAATTATTATTTATTTATTTTGATGTTTTTTATAAATTTATTTATATATTCTTTTTTTTATAATTATTTAATATTAACTTTAATGAGTTTAGAATTTTTAATATTAAGAATTTTAATACTTTTTATAATAAATTTAATTATTTTAAAATTATATTATTATATATTGTATTATTTAATTTTTGTAGTTTGTGAAAGTGTTTTAGGTTTAACTTTATTATTAATATTGATTCGTAGAAAAGGAAATGACAATGTAAAAATATTAAGAATAATTTTATGATAAAATTAGTAATTTATTTGTTTATATTAAATTTTATTTTATTTTTTTTAAAGAAATTTGATTTTGTTTTTGTAAGATTAATAAAGTTTTTATCTATTTTTTTATTTTTTTATTATTTAAATTTTAATAATTTTTATATAAATTTATATAGAAATTTAGGAATGGATATAGTTAGAGTTTCTTTGATTTTACTAACTTTATGGATTATATCAATTGTAAATTTATTAAGAATAAAAGTTCATAAAAAAAAATATTATATTTATGTAATAATTACTATAACATTAATTTTATTGATAAATTTTATTAGAATAAATTTATTTATATATTATTTATTTTTTGAGTTTAGTTTAATTCCAATTTTTTTGATTATCATAGGTTGGGGTTATCAACCTGAACGATTAAAAGCTTCTTTATACATAATGTTTTATACAATATTTTTTTCTCTCCCTTTTTTAATTTTAATGTTTTTTATTTTTAAAAATTTAAATTCTTTTAGAATATTATTATTTAAGAGATTAATGTTTAGAAAATTTTGATCTTTATTTATTTATTTATATATAATTATAATTTTTATAGTGAAATTACCAATTTTTATTTTTCATAATTGATTACCTAAAGCCCATGTTGAAGCTCCTGTAGTTGGAAGGGTAATTTTAGCAGCTATTATGTTAAAATTAGGGGGTTATGGAATTATTCGAATAATAATATTATTTAATTTAGAATTATTTTTTTATAATGATATTTTTATTGTTTTAAGAATTTTTGGAATAATTTATTTGAGGATATTATGTTTACGTCAATTTGATATGAAAGTTATTGTAGCATATTCTTCAGTAGTTCATATGGGAATAATATTGATTGGGATATTTAGATTGAAAATTTGAGGGGTTATAGGAGGAGTAATAATATTAATTAGGCATGGATTATGCTCTTCGAGAATATTTATTATAGTAAATTTTTTATATGAACGATCTCATAGACGAAGGATTCTAGTAAATAAAGGTTGAGTAGTTTTTTTACCTTCTTTTATAACTTTTTGATTTCTTTTATGTATAAATAATATAGCTTCCCCTCCTTCATTAAATTTAGTTAGAGAGTTATTTATTATTTTTATTTTTTTAAATTGATCTATGAAAATTTTATTTATATTAATATTAGGAATATTTTTAAGAGCTTGTTATAATTTATATTTATTTACTTATTCTTTTCATGGGGTTTATAATCATAAATTAATAAAAATTTTTAGGATTAATATTTTAGAATTTATATTATTAGTAATTCATTTTATTTTATTGAATTTAATATTATTAAAGTTAGTTATTTTATTATAATTTAAATAATTTAAAATTTTTAAAATATTGATTTGTGGGATCAAATATGTAAATATTTACTTTAAATAATTGTTTGAGTATTATATTATTTTATTTAAGTAGAATTATATTTATTATATTAAGATTTTTTTTTTTTATTATAAGTATTTTTATATATATATTTAAAATAGAATTATTTATTGAATGAAATTTATTTAAGTTTAATTCTTTGATAATCAATATGTTGGTTTACTTAGATTGAATTTCTTTAATATTTATTTTTACAGTATTTATTATTTCTTCAATAATTATATTTTATTGTTTAGAATATATAAGTCATGAAATTTATAAATTGCGATTTTTTTATTTAGTTTTTTTGTTTGTTTTATCAATAATTTTAATAATTATTAGTCCAAATTTAATTAGAATTATTTTAGGATGAGATGGTTTAGGTTTAACTTCTTTTTGTTTGGTGATTTTTTATCAAAATTATTTTAGTTATAATTCAGGGATATTAACAGTCTTGATAAATCGAGTAGGGGATATTTTAATTATAATATCTATTAGTGTAATAATGATTTATGGGGGGTGAAATTTTATAAATATAGATATAAAAAATTATTTATTATTTTTTTTTATCATTGTTGCTAGATTTACTAAAAGTGCGCAATTTCCTTTTTCTTCTTGACTTCCAGCTGCAATAGCAGCCCCAACTCCGGTCTCCTCGTTGGTCCATTCTTCGACTTTAGTTACTGCGGGTGTATATTTATTAATTCGATTTAATAATTTAGTTTATAAAAATTTAAATTTAATATTTTTTATTTCTTCAGTAAGATTAATTACAATATTTTTATCTGGTATATCAGCTGTTTATGAGTTTGATTTTAAAAAAATTATTGCTTTTTCTACTCTTTCTCAATTGGGTTTGATAATAATAATTTATAGGATGAAATTTTTTATATTATCTTATTTTCATTTAATTACTCATGCTATATTTAAATCAATGATATTTATATGCTCAGGGGTAGTAATTCATTCAATATTAAATACTCAGGATATTCGATATATAGGAAATTTGATTGAATTTATACCTTTTACTTTTTTAGTAATTTTGGTAGCTAATTTTTCTTTATGTGGTCTTCCTTTTTTGTCAGGTTTTTATTCTAAAGATTTAATTTTAGAGAAAATTTTTATAACAAATTTTTTTTTATTTATATATATAATTTTAATTTTTAGAACTTTATTGACAGTAATTTACAGGATTCGACTAATTTATTATTTATTAAGAAAAAGTTTTAATTTTTTTTGTTTTTTTAAAATTAATGATTATAAAATTATGAATTTTTCTTTATTGATTTTGTTATTTAATTCTTTATTTTTCGGCTATATATTAAATTTAATAATTTATATAAATATCGAAGAAATTTTTTTGATAAAATTAGAAAAAATATTAATTTTATTTTTATGTATTTTAAGAATTTTTTTTGGTAAATTATCTTTTAAGCTAATTTATATTAAAAATTTTATATTTAGATTTATAATAGGAAAAATATTTTTTTTAAATTATTTAAATTATTTATATAACTTATCATTTTTATTTTTTAAAAATTATTATTTTTTATTAGATAAAGGATTAGAAAATTATAGAGAGAAACTTACATTTAATATTTTAAAATTTTATTGATTAAAATTTATAAATAAAAATAATTTATTAGAATTCATATTTATAATAAGATTTTTTATTATAGTTATTTTATTAATTTAAATTTTTATTAATTTATTAAAATAATTTAAATTTATTATTTTTATATAATATTAATATGCTTTAAATTTTAAATTTAATTGGATTTTATAAATTAAAATTTAAAATTTTTAATTGATTAAATTTATTAATTAAATTAAAAATTTTAATTTTAATAATATTTATATTTTATTTAAATTTTATTAATTTATTATTTTATTGTTTTTAAATAAATTAAATTAATATTTAAATAATCTTAATTTATTAATTAATAATTTTTAAATAGTTTAAATTTGTAAAATTTAATATTGAAGATATTAAGATAGTAAATACTTTTAAAAGTTAATTTTTTTAAAATTTATAAATAAAAATATTTAAATTAATATAAAATTTTAATAATTTAAAAAAAAATTATATTTTTTGAATAATGAGAATTTATAATTATAAATTTATTTTGATGAATTAAATATAAATTTATATAAATTATAATTAATTTTTATATTGAAAATATAATGTTTTTTATTAAACTATATAAATTATTAAATAAATGAAAAAATGGTTATTTTCTACTAATCATAAAGTAATTGGGATTTTATATTTTATTTTTGGGATATGATCTGGGATCTTAGGCTTATCATTAAGAATAATAATTCGGTTAGAGTTAGGAAGACCTGGTTCTTTAATTGGAAATGATCAAATTTATAATTCAATTGTTACAGCTCATGCTTTTATTATAATTTTTTTTTTTGTTATACCAGTAATAATAGGGGGGTTTGGAAATTTTTTGATTCCTTTAATTATAGGAATTCCTGATATAATTTTTCCTCGAATAAATAATATAAGATTTTGATTATTACCCCCTAGAATCATATTATTAATTTCTAGGATATTTGTAGGATCAGGGACTGGGACTGGGTGGACAGTTTATCCTCCTTTATCTTCAAATTTAGGTCATATGGGCCCATCAGTTGATTTATCAATTTTTTCTTTACATATTGCTGGTGTTTCTTCAATTATAGGTTCAATTAATTTTATTTCTACTATTATAAATATAAAATTATATAAAATGGATTATATTCCTTTATTTTCTTGAGCTATATTATTAACTGCAATTTTATTATTACTTTCTTTGCCTGTACTAGCAGGAGCAATTACTATACTATTATTTGATCGAAATTTAAATACATCATTTTTTGATCCTATTGGAGGGGGGGATCCAATTTTATATCAACATTTATTTTGATTTTTTGGTCACCCTGAAGTTTATATTTTAATTCTTCCTGGGTTTGGACTAGTTTCTCAAATAATTAGAAATGAAAGAATAAAAAAAGAAGTTTTTGGGGTTATAGGAATGATTTATGCAATAATTTCTATTGGTTTATTAGGATTTATTGTTTGAGCTCATCATATGTTTACTGTTGGGATAGATGTAGATACCCGAGCTTACTTTACTTCAGCTACTATAGTAATTGCTGTTCCTACAGGAATTAAAATTTTTAGTTGACTTGCTTCAATAAATGGGATAAAATTATTTTTAAATGTTAGAAACTTATGAATTTTGGGATTTGTATTTTTATTTACTTTAGGTGGATTGACTGGGATTATACTTTCTAATTCTTCAATTGATATTGTTCTTCATGATACATATTATGTAGTTGCTCATTTTCATTATGTGTTATCTATAGGGGCTGTATTTGCTATTTTTGGGAGATTTATTTATTGGTATTCTTTTATAACAGGTTATAGAATAAATAAAAATTTATTAAAGATTCAATTTTTTTCTATATTTTTAGGGGTTAATTTAACGTTTTTCCCTCAACATTTTTTAGGTTTAGCTGGAATACCTCGACGTTATAGGGATTATCCAGATTCTTATTTATGTTGGAATTTAGTTTCTTCAATAGGTTCAATAATTACAGTTACAAGAACTTTATTATTTTTTTTTATTGTTTGAGAAAGTTTAATTTCTCAGCGTGTAGTAATTTTTTTAAAAAATTTAAATAATTCAATTGATTGATTAATTAATTTACCTCCAAATTTACATACTTTCTATGAAATTCCTAAAATTTTTTTAATTAAAATTTAAAATCTAATATGGCAGATTAGTGCAATAAATTTAAGATTTATAAATATAAATTTTATTTATTATTAGAATTAAACAAAATAATTTCATTATGAACTAATATAAATTTACAAGATAGAAATTCTTCAATTATAGAAAATTTAATTATATTTCATGATCATGCAATAATTGTAATTTTAATAATTTTAGTTTTAATTATATATATTTTATATTTTATAGTTAAAAATTATTTTATTAATCGTAATATATTTGAAGGGCAATTAATTGAAATTATTTGAACTATTATCCCTGTATTTTTATTAATATTTTTAGTTTTTCCTTCTTTAAAAATTTTATATTTGAGTGATGAAGTGTTAATTCCTTTTATAACTGTAAAAGTTTTAGGTCATCAATGATATTGATCTTATGAATATAATAGTTTTGAAAATGTTTCTTTTGATTCTTATATATTAAATGAAAGTGATAGATTTAATTATCGTTTATTAGATGTAGATAATCGAATAGTAGTACCAATAAATTTAAATTTACGTATATTAATTTCTTCAATTGATGTAATTCATTCATTTGCTGTACCAAGAGCTGGGGTTAAAGTTGATGCAGTTCCTGGTCGGATTAATCAAATTATAATAAATTTAAATCGTCCAGGAATTCTATATGGTCAATGTTCAGAAATTTGTGGAGTTAATCATAGATTTATACCAATTGTGATAGAAGTAAATGAATTAAAAAACTTTTTAATTTGAATTAATAAAATAAATATTTAAAATATCATTTGAAGTAAGAATAAATTACTATAATTTGGCTTAAAAAACCAATTCTTTAATTTAAGATATCAAATGAATTATAATAAAAATTAGTTAATTTATAATATAAATATGTCATATTTAAGTAATTTAATTTTAATAAATATTTTTATGGATAATATATTATATATATATATATGTATATTAATAAAATTTATTTTTGAATAAATATTAATAAATTAGTTAGTTTATAATTTTAATTTTTTAAATTATTTAAATTAATTATTTAATATTTATTTATTCCTCAGATAAGACCTATATTATGATTAATTTTGTATATTTATTTTTTAATAGTTTATAGATTATTTTTAGTAGTGTTAAATTTTATAATTTTATTTTTTAATAATTCTTTTATTGTAGATTTAAATAAAAAATTTTTAAATTATGAATTATTATGATAAATAATTTATTTTCAATTTTTGATCCTTGTTCATCGATTAATTTTTCTTTAAATTGATTATCTAGATTTTTATTAATTTTCATATTACCTATAATTTATTGATTTATTCCTTCACGGTGAAATTATTTTGTATTTTATATTTTAAATTTATTAATTTTTGAATTTAAAGTTTTATTAATAAAAAAAGAAAATATTTTAAATTTAATTATTTTTATTAGAACTTTTATTTTTATTTTTTTAAATAATTTTATAGGAATATTTTCTTATATTTTTACTTCATCTAGACACTTATCAATAAGATTAACTTTATCTTTAACTTTATGATTGTCTTATATAATTTTTGGGTGATTAAATCATTCAGATCATATATTTATTCATTTAGTTCCTCAAGGAACTCCTAATATTTTAATACCTTTTATAGTAGTGGTTGAATCATTAAGAAATTATATTCGATTTGGAACTTTAAGAGTTCGATTATCAGCTAATATAATTGCTGGTCATTTATTAATAACATTAATTTCTAATGCAGGGGAAAGGTTAAGTTTAATTTTATTAATTTTTGTATTATTAAGACAAAGATTATTGATTATTTTAGAATTAAGAGTAGCTATTATTCAGGCTTATGTATTTTCAGTATTAAGTACATTATATAGAAGAGAGGTAAATTAATTATTAATAATTTTATATTAATGAAAAAATTATTTCAACCATTTCATTTAGTAACATTTAGACCATGACCAATTTTAATATCGTTTAGAATTATAAGTTTATTGGTTAGAATTATTTATTGATTTAATTTTAAAATTATTTTTTTTTTTATTGTAAATTTATTTATTTTATTAATTTGTATATATCAATGATGACGGGATGTTATTCGAGAAAGATTTTTTCAAGGATTTCATACTTTGAAAGTTATTAAAGGATTAAAATTAGGTATAATTTTATTTATTGTGTCTGAAGTTTTTTTTTTTATTAGAGTATTTTGATGTTATTTTCATATATTTTTATCTCCAAGAGTTGAAATTGGGACTTTGTGACCCCCAAAAAATATTCAAATATTTAATCCTTATGGTATTCCTTTATTAAATTCTGTAATTTTGTTATCATCTGGGGTTAGAGTAACCTGATGTCATTATTCATTAATTAATTCTGATTTAGAAAAAAGAATTTTTAGTTTACAAATTACTATTATTTTAGGGATAGTATTTTCTTTATTTCAATTAATAGAATATTTTGAAAGATCTTTTTCTTTTAGTGATTCTGTCTATGGGTCTATTTTTTTTATATCCACAGGATTTCATGGTTTTCATGTTTTAATTGGAACAATTTTTTTACTAATAAATTTATTACGAATAATAAATTTAAATTTTTCTAGTTACCATCATTTTGGGTTTGAAGCTGCTGCTTGATATTGACATTTTGTTGATGTAGTTTGATTGTTTTTATATATTTTAGTTTATTTTTGATCATATTAAGTTAACTTAAAGAATTATACATTATAAATAATATTCAATATATATAAATATTTAAGTGTAAATATTTATATAGTATATTTAGTACAAAAAATTTCCAATTTTTAAGATTTATTTTTAAATATAAATATATATATATTATTGTAAATTTTATTATTATTAATTAGATTTTTTTTTTTTTTAGTAATTATTTTAATATTATTAATAAATTTTATTTTATCAAAAAAAGAGTTTAAAGATCGAGAAAAAATATCTAGTTTTGAATGTGGATTTGATGTATTAGTAAAGAATCGTTTACCTTTTTCTTTACAATTTTATTTAATTGGAATTATTTTTTTAATTTTTGATATTGAAATTGCTGTAATTTTGCCTTATATTTTTATAGGATTAGAAAATTATTTTTATTTAGTAAATCTAATAAATTTTATTATATTTTTATTATTATTAGGATTAATTTTAGAATGATGAGAAGGAGCATTAAAATGATTTTATTAATTTTTATTTTTTAATATATATATATATATATAAATAATATGGCTGAAATTTAAGTGATAAATTGTAAATTTATTAATAAGTGTAAAAACTTTATTATTAGTTAGAAGATTGCTTGGAAAAAGGGAGGAATATGAAAATAATTTAAATTATATAATTTATTCTATCAAAATAACCCTTTTTTCAGGCATTTCATACAATTTTTATGTACTATTATGTTTTCTCAGTACCAATACTGTTTATTTCTAATCTTTTAATTTTATTTAATGATAGATTTATTTTTATATGAATAGTTATAGAATTTAATCTTATATGTTTTATAAGAATTTTAGCAGTTACAAAATTTTCTAATCCTGAAGTTTTAATAAAGTATTTCTTATTGCAAGCATATAATTCTTACGTATTTATATTTGCAGCTATTTTATTACAGTTTAATGTTTATGTAGAAATTGCGGAAATTTTAATTTTTATTTCCTTAGTCTCTAAAATAGGTTTACCTCCTTTTCATACTTGATATGTTGATTTAATAAAAGAATTAAATTGAGTATTATTTTTTTTAAATTCTTCTTTGCAAAAATTTATTCCTTTATTTATTATATCTAGATTTATTAAAAGTTATATATTTTTATTTTTTATTCTTATTATAACTACTGTTTTTAGAACCCTAAGTGGAAACATTTTTTCATCATTAAAAAAAGTTTTAGCATTTTCTTCAATAATCCAAATTAATTGAATGATATTTATAATAATATTTAATGAAAAGTCTTGAATAACTTTATTCTTAATATATGTTTTTTTATCTTTTAATGTAACATTAATTCTCTATATTTTTAATATTAATTATGTATACGAATTAAATGTCATAAAACAAGAAATATTTTTTATTTATATATTAAATTTTAGAATTTTTTCTACAGCTATGATTCCTCCTTTTACTGGATTTATTAATAAATTAACATTTTTTTATTCAATAAGTGATTTTGTGTCTATATATATAATAGTTTTATTAATAAAATTTTCTTTATGGGCATTTTATTTTTATGTTCGTGTTATTTTTTTAAATATTATTTTTTATTATAGACTTAAAAATTATTTACATAAATACATTAAGTTTACTTCTAATTTTTGGAAAGTAGCACTTGCTATAAATTTATTGATATTATTTTTTATTATTTTTGAATTAATATAAGTAAAAATTTTAAGTTATTAGTAAAATTTTTTTACGGGCATTATGTTCGTATTATTTTTTAAAATATTATTTTTATAGATAAACTTAAAATAATTTTTAAATTACGTTAAATTTATTTAAATGGATACGGAAAAGATAGCAATAAAGTTATAGAATTTATATTTATTAAAAATATAAAATTTTAAGTTAAATAAACTATAAACCTTCAAAGTTTAATATATAATTCAATATTATAAATTTT